AAGAAAATCAAAAAATTTGCTTTATTTTATATTTCTTAATATCCTAATAATTTCATTATAAATATGTATGTTTCATTCGAAATATGAATATAATAAAATAAAAGAACAAAGAAGAGGTCTGTCTTAGTTTTTTCTCTTTTTTCGGGGTAATTTTAGAATAGAGTCAGTAGTCAGATGTAGCAGAATTCGAATGTATCGGGTTTCCATTTCGAGATTTAGGTTCTATTCTATTGGTACTGGTAGATTCTTTTTATTAAGATGCGGGTAGAGGATTATTGCTTTTATTGATTGGATACGGAAACAAAATGCAATGCATTGACCAATTCTACTCTTTCTCGTTGTCCTAGACTTATACTTAATAGATTTTGATTCAATGCGTTGAGAACCCTTACATATAAATAGCATATAACAACTCATAGGTTCCTATACCCAAATTGGAGGCTTTGGACCTGTACTACCCGACCTGCACCCCCCCCCCAGAAACAATCGAGTTATGAACTTAGAGCTCGAAATCTTGAAAGAGTCATTGCTAATTGTGGTCTTTAGTACTCGAAATGGGTCCGCAAGGAAATGACTCGAAATACTTGTTAATGGAATAACACCTAGTAAAGTAAGACCAAACAATGGGTTGGGGTTCTTCTTCCGCAAAAAAGGGCGATGAGTCGGGGGATTTATAACTCGTCCAAGTTCAAATCCCAATCTTCTTGTATAAAGTCAAGATCGGTAGAATTTTAATTTGGAATGATGAGGAATTGGGTTGGAGTATCCAATTGGCTTGAAATATATTGGGTTTAAAAAAAAAATTGTACAGAAAGAAAGACTACTGGCTTTGTGCTTTGTGGGTATACAAAGAAAAGCCTATTTGACAATGTTTACAATGAAACTGACCAAAGAGCTTCGTTTTTCAAACTCCGGTTTTTCCACAAATACAAGAAAAATAATAGGTCGGTTCTAGATCCATGTGACTAACTATTAGATAGATTCGATTGGGGTTGGTTCAGGTTGGAGTTTTTAGCTGGGCTCATGCCATGATTTTGACTTCAAAAATTCACCGGGATTAGGTATACTAAAGAAAAGGAGCTAACTTTTTGATCGTGGGCAAGAAAAGAGGAAAAATGCGTATCATATATATATAGTTCATCCACGCCGATTAATGAAGAAGAATGGGTTTGTTTAGCCGAGATTGGAAAAATCTTGATTATCTCTTTTGAAATGCATTTTTTTTTAGTTTCATGCTCCGAATGATCCCCGTGAGTGAGCATGTGGGAATGATTTTATTTTAATGACCAACCGACCGGCCAGCTACAAACAACAAACAATAATGGGGAAATTCAAACTATCAAAAATTTTTTTATTTTCATTTCCAATAAAATTTCAATTTAATAATTAGATTGAATAATTCAAAAATTTTTGAATTCAATTTCTTTTTGATTTTATTAAAATTAAAAATAAGAATTATTCTTATATTTTAAATTCTTATTTTATTAATTTATTAAATTAAATATTCCGAAATAATAAATTAAATAAAATATAAGAAAATAATATTATAGATTCTAATATTAATTAGAAGATTCTAATATTCTAGCTTATCTAATATTCTAGCTTATTAGGGCTATACGGACTCGAACCGTAGACCTTCTCGGGAAAACAGATCAAACTTATTATTATCGAAATGATTCGAACTGTTTCAAAGACCCAACATGCATTTTTTTTGCATTGGGCTCTTTCATCAACTGATATAAATATCAGCGAGTCCGCCATATTTTTTCTTGACAGAAAGATAACGAGATGGCTCCATGTGCTCTGATTCATTATTTTGATTCTGATCCGGGAGCAATACCAAAGTGTTTCAAAGAAGGGTTACCTTGACGTAGGTCTGCCTTCGGCCTAGATCAACCTAAGTTAAATGGAGTCTCTATCGCTCTGTTCAAAGAGTCAAATATGAAACTTCATACACCTTAAAGTTCATAGGACGAAAAGAGATTTTTTTTGAGGTCCTTATACTCATTAAGCCTAGCATTGAATGGGCTGGGTATTCACCTTATCAATTATCAAATCAATGATAGGTTCTATTTGGCGCCTAAATTGGCACCCGAATAGGACAGGACCTAACCAAATATTTGTCAGGCTATTGTTCTCTTGTTCCCTCGAATCCATGGAGTAAGACATCGATTTCTCGATAAGATCCATTTTGTTGATTGCATGGTGGACTCCCCTGAAAAACATTGGCGCGCGTGTAAACGAGGTGCTCTACCTAACTGAGCTATAGCCCTTGTGCTTGTGATAGATATTTTATCATGTAGATAATTTCTTGTCAAGATGAATATTCCATGATCCGACATGATAGCTCTCTGATCTGTTTCGTGCCAAGGATTCATATTGCTTAGAAGTCATATTCCATTTATAATCCATCGATGTGCTGGGTCCCATTTCTTTCTCTTTGTGATGATAAATGACCTACTTAACCCAGTGGTTAGAGTATTGCTTTCATACGGCGGGA